AAACGAATGTAGTATTTTGGGCTTATTGTTTGCATGAATGTTTTGTATTTTTATCTTGTTTTTTATTTTAAGTGAAAGATGGGATTGTGATATGTGGTGTGTTAAGTTTTGGTGTGAATTGTGTGTGATAGTGTGTAAGGGGTGTTAACTTTTATATTGTTTTTAATTGATTTGTTTTGTGTGGTTTAGTTGAATTAATGGTTGTTGAATTTATGATAAAAGTTATTGATTTGTTGAATTGAAAATAGGGGGAAAATGGAGGAAGGTTGTATGTTAATGGACGAATGATAAGTAGTTTGGAAAATCTAGGCTGGTATCATATAAAAATCATTGTTTATTTTGTTAAAATTACAATATAAAAATAAACGATAAAAAAAAGAATGAAAATGAAGGTTTAGGTGACAATTCCTAGTAAAGGAAAAATAACAAACTATGTCCGGCAACCATAACATTATCTGCCACCGTATAGGTAGCTGGGGGACCCACCATGAATGGGGTAAAAGTGCATCAGTGTCAAGTTTGAGACGACCTTATCCGAACAACCATGACACCAGGTACATTACAGACGTTAAGCCGTTCGAATACCATGTGATGTACACGTCAAGAGGAAGATAACTCCTGCTACGCACTTGAAGGGTTTAATGAAGAGACCCCAAAAAGAAAACAAGCGCCAAGTCGGTCGGATGCCGCGATCACGAGGCAAAGGGAGGATTATGCATCCGACCACTTGCATCTGTGAAGAGCAATAAGGAGGGAAAGATCCAAGTTATGGCCCTGAAATAGGAACCAGAGGCGCAAAAGTGCAAGTTGGGCGAGGGTGTAGGGGGAAAGTATGGTCCTGAAGCTGGTAGCCGTGGGTAGCACCTACGTCGAGTAGCTCGGTTCTCGTGAGGATTACGATTAATAAATAACCGGGTTCTTCTTGGGAGCTCCTGAGAGTGATAGGTCTGGAAGTTTATGTGGGGATGGACTGGAACGTATGGGATTGGGAATTCATTGGGGTGCTAGGATATTCCTCGTTTACCGGGGTGAGTCGTTGTGCAAGGTGAAGTGTCCTCGATCTTGGGTGAAGCTTGTCTTGTGTCGTTGGTAGGATTACCTGGGTTTATGGTACCTGTGATGGGGATGTGCCTGGAAGGTTGTCTGTCCGTTTGGGTTGTTATGGGCGATGATATTTGAGTTTGGTTAGGTCTTGCATTACTTGTTATGTGAGATATCCTACATGCATATCATGTCTAATGTGGACGAGAATTGTATGCAAAGAAATACATAGCCAAAAATCCCATGTAAAAACATGGGGGGGTAAGGGGGGGAAGGAAAAGAGATAATAAAGATTGGGTTCCTGTAGTTAAAGTTTTATAACGATGGTTTTTCAGGCCGTAGGTCTTGGGGAGGATCCAAGCAGGAACTTATGATAAATTTTGTACTATTCATAAGCTTATGCTTTGTCTTAGGAGGGTTAGTGGTTGCGTCTAACCCTTCTCCTTATTATGGGGTAGTGGGTCTGGTTGTGGCTTCTATTGCGGGGTGTGGTTGACTGGTAAGTATGGGGGTTTCTTTTATCTCTTTAGTACTGGTGATGGTATATTTAGGAGGAATGTTAGTGGTATTTGTTTATTCAGTATCACTGGCAGCGGATCCTTATCCAGAGTCTTGGGGTGATTGACGGGTTATTGGTTATGGTGTTGGTCTGGGGTTAGTAGTCGTTGTTGTGGGGGTTATTACGGGAGCGTTTTCTGAAGTGGTTATGGGAGGGGATACGGTAAATAATGGGGGTTTATCATGAGTTCGGACGGATTTTAGTGGAGTGGCTATGTTTTATTCGTCCGGGTCGGGGCTGTTTTTAATTGCAGGATGAGGCCTACTGTTAACACTGTTTGTGGTTTTAGAACTTGTGCGGGGATTATCTCGGGGGGCAATTCGGGCGGTTTAATTGGTAAGTCAGAGAGTAGTTTAATTGAGAGTGCCAGTTTTGGGAGTTGGTGGTAAAGGTTTGACTCCTTTCTTTCTGATTTGTATGTAAACTCTAAGAAGATGTTTAGTCTTCAATCTTTGGCTTACAAGACCAATGTTTTTATAAACTATTAGAGTTGTTTTAGAGTTTTAGTATTTTGTTTTCTAGCACACCTGCAATAGGGAATAGGACTAGAATGATTGCGAAATAGGTGAAGGAGGCTAGTTGGCCGATGATGATGAATGGGTGTTCGACTGGTTGGCTTCCTACTCATGTTAGGATGCAGAGGTCTGCGACTAGGGTTCAGAACAGGATTTGTGATAGGGGTCGGAAGGTTATGGAACGTTGTTTAGAAACGTGGAGGAGAGGTATTAGGAATAGGACTAGGATTGAGGCGGCTAGGGCTAGGACTCCTCCTAGTTTATTTGGGATGGATCGGAGAATGGCGTATGCAAATAGGAAGTATCATTCAGGTTTGATGTGTGGGGGTGTGGTTAGAGGGTTGGCGGGCGTGAAATTTTCTGGGTCTCCTAGGAGGTTTGGGGAGAATAGGGCTAGGGTGATAAAGGGGATTAGTATTAGTGCGAACCCTAGGATATCTTTGATTGTATAGTAGGGGTGAAATGGAATTTTATCTGCATCTGAGTTTAATCCTGTTGGGTTGTTTGATCCTGTTTCGTGGAGGAAGAGGAGGTGAACGATTGCTAGTGCCGCGATAATAAATGGTAGGATGAAGTGGAAAGCGAAGAATCGGGTCAAGGTGGCTTTGTCTACTGAGAAGCCCCCTCAAATTCATTCGACTAGGGTTGTTCCAATGTATGGGATTGCTGAGAAAAGGTTTGTGATAACTGTTGCTCCTCAGAAGGATATTTGTCCTCAAGGTAGGACATATCCTACAAAGGCAGTTGCTATTAGCGTTAGAAGAAGGATCACTCCGATGTTTCAGGTTTCTTTGTTTAGGTATGAACCGTAATAAATTCCTCGGCCAATGTGTAGGTAGATGCAAATGAAAAAGAAAGAAGCCCCGTTTGCGTGGAGGTTTCGGATTAGTCATCCGAATTGTACGTCTCGGCATATGTGGGACACGGAAGTAAAGGCTAGGGAGGTGTCTGCTGTATAGTGTATGGCTAGTAGCAGGCCTGTGACGATTTGTGTAATGAGGCAAAGGCCTAGTAAGGATCCGAAGTTTCATCAAGCTGAGATGTTTGATGGGGTAGGGAGGTCAACTAGGGAGTTGTTGATGATTTTTAGTAGTGGGTGGTTTTTTCGTAGATTTAGGGCCATTAGGTTTGGTTCTGTATGTAGATAGGAGAATGATGAAGATTGATAGGGCAAATGATCCTAAGTAGGCTTTAATTAGGCCTGTGTGGAAGGAAGTGGCGGTTTTTGATGCTATTATTTGTAGGTTGGCTAATCCTTCAGGGCCTAGGAGTTTATATCAAGAGAGGTCAATTAGGTGTGAGGCAATATTTTGGCCACCGCTTAGTATTTTTGTTGAAATAAATCGGTGTACTAGGGGATTAAAGTATCCTAGGGTTGTAGAGAAGTTTGAGAAGCGATTCTGTTTAGGGAGGATTAAGGCTTGAGTTATTTTTGAGAGTTCTAGGGCCAGAATGACTCCTAGTAGTGTTACCACAAGGGCTGTGATTTTGATGGAGAGTGGTATAGTTATTGGTGGGGTTTTTGCAGGAGGAATATATGAGGTGATTAGGAATCCTGCTACGATGCTTCCTAGTGCAAGGCGAGTGATTGAAGAGAGAATTGCTGGGTTATTTTCGTTTATAGGAGTTAGAGGGGGAATTCGGACGTACCCTGTTTGAACTAGTAGGGTTATTCGAATGGTATAGACTGCGGTGAATGATGTGGCTAGGAGAGTAAGGACTAGGGCTCAAGCATTTAAGTATGAAGTGCTGAGGCTTTCGATGATTTGGTCTTTTGAGTGGAATCCTGCTAGGAATGGGGTTCCTACAAGGGCTAGGTTCGTGATGGTTAGGCATGGAGTGGTTGTTGGTAGTATTTTTTGTAGTCCTCCTATTTTTCGAATGTCTTGTTCGTCTGTGAGGCTATGAATGATTGATCCGGAACATAGGAACAACATGGCTTTAAAGAATGCGTGGGTTGAAATGTGTAGGAAAGCCAGTTGAGGTAGGTTTAGGCCAATTGTAACTATTATTAGGCCTAGTTGGCTGGATGTAGAGAAAGCAATAATTTTTTTGATATCGTTTTGAGTTAGGGCGCAAGTGGCTGCGAACAGTGTGGAGAGAGCCCCTAGGCATAGGCATAGGGATAGGGCGGTGGGGTTGTTGTGGAAAAGGGGGTGAGTTCGGACCAGTAGGAAAATTCCTGCAACTACTATTGTACTTGAGTGTAGTAGTGCTGAAACTGGTGTAGGGCCTTCTATTGCTGATGGTAGTCATGGGTGGAGGCCAAATTGTGCTGATTTTCCGGCTGCGGCTAAAATTAGGCCTAGTAGTGGTAGGGTAGGAGTTTGGTCCTGAGATGAGATTTGTTGGATTTCTCATGTATTTATGGTTGAAGCTAGTCATGCCATACATAGGATGAGTCCTACATCTCCGACTCGGTTGTATAGCACGGCTTGTAGGGCAGCAGTGTTTGCCTCTGCTCGGCCATGTCATCAGCTAATTAGTAGGAAGGATATGATTCCTACCCCTTCTCATCCAATGAAAAGTAGGAATAGGTTATTAGAAACAATTAGGATGAGCATGGCGATGAGGAATAGTAGGAGGAAGGTGAAAAATTTTGTGATGTGCGGGTCTGAGGCCATGTATCATGTTGCAAATTGTAGGATTGATCAGGAGACGAATAGGGCGATTGGGAAGAAAGTTAGTGAGTAGAAGTCTATTGTCAGGCTGATAGGGATTTTAAAGTTTATGATGAATTTTCATTCTCAAAAGGAAGTTAGGCTTTCTATTCCTGAGTGAATGTAAATGGTCATGGGGACAAGGCTGATTAGGAAGGAAGTTTTGACAGTGTTTGTGATAATGGTTGGGGTGTTCTTTAGGCTGTTTGATAGTATGGGGAAGATGATCGGGGTGCAGAGGATTGTTAGGGTGAGTAGTATGAATGTGTTTAGGATGAGTATTTGGTCCATTACTTTCACTTGGATTTGCACCAAGATGACTGGTTCCTAAGACCATTGGATTACTATTATCCTTTGAAAGTAAGGGGGCTGAGGTTTTATACTCAGATGCGAGAATTAGCAGTTCTTGCTGGTTTAACCTCCCCTCGGCAAGTAAGAAGGGTCTAACTTCTATCTTTAGAATCACAATCTAATGTTTTGGTTAAACTATACTTGCATATAGGGATTCCTGAGATTAGTTCAGGTTTGAAGATAAGTAGGACTATTGGAATTATGTGTAGGGCTATTAGGAGGTGTTCTCGTGTGGAGGAATTTTGGATTGAGGTGATGTGGGATGGTAGTATTCCTCGTTGTGTTATTATTAGTATGTGGAGGGTGTAGGAGGCAGTTAGTACAATTGTAGTTCCTGTTAGGATAATTGTCAGTGGGGATCAGTTGAACAGGGTTACTACAATTGTTAGTTCTGCCATGAGGTTAGTTGTTGGTGGTAGAGCTATGTTTGTTAGGTTTGCTAGTAGTCATCAGGTGGCCATGAGTGGTAGCAGGGGTTGTAGTCCTCGGGTTAGGAGGAGGATTCGGCTGTGAGTTCGTTCGTAGTTTGTGTTGGCTAGGCAGAATAGTATTGAGGAAGTTAGGCCATGTGCGATTATTAGTATTGTTGCTCCTATGAAGCTTCATGGAGTTTGGATTATGATTGATGCAATAACAAGTGCTATGTGGCTAACTGAGGAGTAGGCGATTAGTGATTTTAGGTCTGTTTGTCGTAGGCAGATTGCGCTGGTTATTATTGTTCCTCATAGTGCTAGGGTAATGAATGGATAGTGTAGGTTGTTTACGGACGGGTCTACTAGGATGGTAATTCGTATAATACCGTAGCCACCTAGTTTTAGAAGGAGGGCGGCTAGTAGTATTGATCCGGCAATTGGGGCTTCTACGTGTGCTTTTGGGAGTCATAGGTGTAGGCCATATAGAGGGGCTTTCACTATGAAGGCTAATAGAAGGGCTAAGCTTGCTAGTAGGCCTGTTGAGGAGTTGTTTATTGTTGGGTGTGATAGTTTGAGTATTGGGAAGTATAATGTGCCGATTTGGTTGTGTAGGTGAAGGATTGTGATTAGCAGGGGGAGAGAGCTGGCGAGTGTGTAGAATAGCAGGTAAATACCTGCATTTAGTCGTTCAGGTTGATTTCCTCATCGTGTAATGAGGATTAAGGTTGGAATGAGGGTTGCTTCAAATGCGATATAGAATAGTATTAATTCTGAGGCAGAGAAGGCTAGTAGAATAATGGGCTGATCTGTGTCCATGGTTGTGATGAAGATTCGTTTGTGGATAATTGGTTCTTGTTCTATGTGGTTTTGGCTTGCTATGAGTATAAGGGGAAGTAGTCAGCACGATAGAACTAGTAGGGGGGAGGAGATTTGGTCGATTGAAGTTCAATGGGTAAGTCCTTTGCTTGGGTAGTATGTTGGGACAAGTCATTGGAGGCTTACAGCAGCGATTAATAGGCTGTGTGTTGTGGTGTTAGTTCATAGGTGTTTGCAGGGAGAGAGGAAGGTTAGTGGTAGGAGTATGATGGTTGGAACGATGATTTTTAGCATTGTAGTAGGTTGAAGTTGTGTAGGTGGTCGGAGCCATGGGTTCGAGTGGAGGCGACTAGTAGAGCTAGGCCTGTTGCTGCCTCGCAGGCAGAGAATGCTAATATGAGAAGCGGCAGGAGAGTAGCAGATGTTGTTTGGGTGTGGATTGGTCATATGGAAAGAGCGGCATATATGGATAGTATCATGCTTTCCAGGCACAGTAGGGCGGAGACTAAGTGTGTTCGGTGGAAGGCTAGACCTAGGCCGCTTAGGGTGAAGGCGGAGAAAAAGCTTAGTTGTAGGGCAGACATTAAGAAAGTTATAGGGTATTAACTATAATCTGTTGAGTCGAAGTCAACTGTCTTGGTTAGACTAACTTTCTGTTATTCTGCTCATTCTAGCCCTCCTTGGCTTCACTCGTAAATCAGGCCTAGGGTAAGTAGAATAATGAGGATGGAAGCCCATGTTAATGTAGTGGTAGGGGTTTGTAGTTGGATGGCTCATGGCAGTGGAAGGAGCAGGGCAATTTCTAGGTCAAATAGTAGAAACAGGATTGCAACTAGGAAGAATCGAATTGAAAATGGCAGCCGGGCGGACCCTAGCGGGTCAAATCCACATTCATATGGGGATAGTTTCTCTGAGTCTGGGTTTGTTTGTGCTAGTCAGAAGTTTAATGCAGTGAGGATGGCACTTAGAGTTAGAGATGAGACTATTATGAATAGGATCATGTTCATTACTCTTCTCTGGGTTTAAACCAGATTTTAAGGATTGGAAGTCGATTGTAATTAATATACTAGAAGAGTAGGATCCTCATCAGTAGATAGTCATATAGAGGAATAGTCATACGACGTCTACAAAGTGTCAGTATCAAGCTGCTGCTTCAAAGCCAAAGTGGTGTTTTGGTGTAAAATGGTATTTGATTAGGCGTAGAAGGCATACTAGGAGGAATGTGGAACCAATGATTACGTGGAGGCCGTGGAATCCAGTTGCTACGAAAAAGGTAGAGCCGTACACCCCGTCGGCGATGGAGAATGGGGCTTCGTAGTATTCTATGGCTTGTAGGCCGGTGAAGTAGAAGCCTAGAAGAACTGTAAGGGTGAGGGCGTGGATTGCTTGTTTTCGGTTAGCTTCTATGATACTGTGATGTGCTCATGTGACTGTGACTCCTGAAGCAAGTAGGATGGCAGTGTTTAGGAGGGGGACGTCCATTGGGTTCAGAGGTTTAATTCCAACTGGAGGTCACTGTCCTCCTAGCTCTGGTGTTGGAGCCAGGCTGGAATGGAAGAAGGCTCAGAAGAAACCTAGGAAGAAGAAGGCCTCTGATGTGATGAATAGTACTATTCCATATCGTAGGCCTTTTTGTACTGTGGGTGTGTGGTGGCCCTGGAATGTACTTTCTCGGATAACGTCACGTCATCATTGAAGTATAACCAGGGCGGTAGAAGTGAGCCCTATGATTAGTAGGTAGGGCGAGTTATAGTGGAATCACATGGTTAGGCCGGATGTTGTAAGGAGAGCAGCGGTTGCTCCTAGGATAGGTCATGGGCTGGGATCAACTATGTGGTAGGAGTGTGCTTGGTGAGTCATTAGTGGTTTAAATGTTTTCTTGTAGATACAGGCTTAGTAGTAGTACGAAAACATAGGCTTGGATTATGGCTACTGCTACTTCTAGGATTGTGAGTAGGAATAGGACTAGTAATGTTAGTAGTGAGATTATTGGTATTGTTGAGATTAGGGAGGCAGTAGCTGTTGAGATGAGTTGGATTAATAGGTGGCCTGCTGTGAGGTTGGCTGTAAGGCGAACACCTAGGGCTAGGGGACGAATAAGAAGGCTAGTTGTTTCAATGAGGATTAGGGCCGGGATTAGTGGAGTTGGGGTACCTTCTGGTAGGAGGTGGCCTAGGGAGATTGAGGGTTGGTTTCGTAGTCCTGTAAGCAGGGTAGCTAGTCATAGAGGAACTGCTAGGGCTAGATTCATGGAAAGCTGGGTTGTTGGAGTGAATGTATACTCTAGTAGGCCTAGAAGGTTGATTATCAGTAGGAGTGTTATTAGTGATGTTAGGATTAAAAATCATATGTGTCCTCCCTTGTATAGTGAGATCATTAGCTGTTTTGTAATTAAGTTAATGGATCACGATTGTAAGGTAGATAGGCGATCAGTGATTCATCGGTTATTTTGGGTGGGAAGTAGTAGGGCAGGAAATATTACTGAAAGAAGGATTAGGGGGATTCCTAGGAGGGATGGGCTTGTGAATTGGTCAAAGAAGCTTAGGTTCATGGTCAGGTTCAAGGGGAGGTGGTTAGGGTTGTTTGGGTTTTATTGAGTGGAGGGTTTATGGAAACAAAGGACAGTAGTTTAGGTTGGATGATCATGGAATAGGCAAATCACGAAGTTAGCATGATAAAAAATCATGGGTTTGGGTTTAGTTGAGGCATATCATTAAGGAGGATGGATAGTCCTCTTTCTCTAGCTTAAAAGGCTAGTGCTGCTTCATAGCTTCTTAATGATTAGGATGATAGTAGGGAGGATCAATTCTCGAAATCAGCGAGTGGGGCGGATTCAACTACAATTGGTATGAAGCTGTGGTTAGCTCCGCAGATTTCTGAGCATTGGCCGTAGAACACTCCGGGTCGGGTAGCGGTGAATGAAGTTTGGTTTAGTCGTCCTGGAATTGCGTCAGTTTTTACGCCTAGGCTTGGGACGGCTCATGAGTGAAGTACGTCGTCGGCAGTAACAATGACTCGGACTAGTGATTCCATTGGGACGACTACGCGGTGGTCTACTTCTAGTAGTCGGAAGTGGCCTAGCGGTAGGTCTGCAGTTGGTGTTATGTAAGAGTCAAATGTTAGGTCTTTGAAGTCGGTGTATTCATAAGTTCAGTATCATTGGTGTCCAATGGCTTTTAGTGTCAGGTCGGGCTCATTAATTTCATCCATTATGTAGAGGATTCGTAAGGATGGTAGAGCAAGCATGATTAGGACGATTGCAGGAAGGATTGTTCAGACAAGTTCGATTTCTTGTGCATCGACTGTGCTGGATGATAGTTTTTCGGTGAGTATTATAGTTAGTAGGTATAGTACCAGGCTGCAGATAGCTAGAGCAGTTATTAGAGCATGGTCGTGAAATTCTACTAGTTCTTCTATGATAGGGGATGAAGCGTCTTGAAAACCGAATTGTATGTGGTTGGCCATATTTGTGTTGAGGTGTACTGGGGTTTCACCTGTAATTTAGTCTTGACAAGACTATGTAATGGTTTTACTAACACCTCTAAATGAGAAAGAAGCATAAGTGGTTTATGCGGTTGGCTTGAAACCAACATATGGGGGTTCGACTCCTTCCTTTCTTGAACTTGAACGAAGGCTGGTTCTTCAAATGTGTGGAATGGTGGTGGGCAGCCGTGGATTCATTCGACGTTTGTATTGACTAGTTCTGGTTGTAGAGCTTTTCGTTTGGATGCGAAAGCTTCTCAGATGATGAATATCAGTATGATTACGGCAGTTAGGGAGATTAGTGATCCTACTGATGAGATAGTGTTTCATAGAGTGTAGGCGTCTGGGTAGTCTGAGTATCGTCGTGGCATGCCGGCTAGTCCAAGGAAGTGTTGGGGGAAGAAAGTGAGGTTTACTCCTACGAATATTACTCCGAAGTGGATTTTAGCTCATGTAGAGTGTAGGGTGTATCCGGTGAATAGTGGGAATCAGTGGGTAAATCCTGCTAGAATTGCAAATACTGCACCCATGGATAGTACATAGTGGAAGTGAGCTACTACGTAGTAAGTGTCGTGTAGGGCGATGTCTAGGGAGGAGTTTGCTAGGACAATTCCTGTCAGTCCACCAATAGTGAATAGGAAGATGAATCCTAGGGCTCACAGCATTGGTGGGTCTCATTTGATTGTTCCTCCGTGGAGGGTTGCTAGTCAGCTGAATACTTTGATTCCGGTTGGGATTGCAATGATTATGGTGGCGGATGTGAAGTATGCTCGAGTGTCTACGTCCATTCCGACTGTAAACATGTGGTGTGCTCAAACGATAAAGCCTAGGAATCCGATGGATAGCATGGCTCATACTATTCCTATGTAGCCGAATGGTTCTTTTTTCCCTGCGTAGTATGCTACTACGTGAGAAATAATACCGAATCCTGGTAGAATTAGGATATAAACTTCTGGGTGCCCGAAGAATCAGAACAGATGTTGGTATAGCACTGGGTCTCCTCCTCCTGCTGGGTCGAAGAATGTGGTATTGAGGTTTCGGTCTGTTAGAAGCATAGTAATTCCGGCAGCAAGTAGGGGTAGGGAGAGAAGGAGTAGTACTGCGGTAATTAGTACGGATGATACGAATAGGGGGGTTTGATATTGTGATAGGGCTGGGGGTTTTATGTTGATTGCTGTGGTAATGAAGTTGATTGCTCCTAGGATGGAGGAGATACCTGCTAGATGTAGTGAGAAAATTGTTAGGTCTACTGATGCTCCTGCATGGGCTAGATTTCCGGCTAGAGGTGGGTAGACTGTTCATCCTGTTCCTGCTCCTGCTTCTACTATTGATGATGCTAGGAGAAGGAGAAATGATGGTGGTAGGAGTCAAAAACTTATATTGTTTATTCGTGGGAATGCTATATCTGGGGCTCCGATTATTAGTGGGACAAGTCAGTTTCCAAAGCCTCCAATTATTATTGGTATTACTATGAAGAAAATTATAACAAAAGCATGGGCAGTTACGATAACATTGTAAATTTGGTCATCTCCTAGCAGTGCACCTGGTTGGCCTAGTTCTGCTCGGATAAGTAGACTTAGGGCGGTACCTACTATTCCGGCTCATGCTCCGAAGATTAGGTACAGAGTGCCAATGTCTTTGTGGTTGGTTGAGAATAGTCATCGGTTCATAAAAGTCACAGGTAAGTTGGCTGAGTGTATAAGCGTTAGGCTGTAGTCCTTTTCACAGAGGTTCAATTCCTCTTCTTATCGGCTCTGTAGTGAAATTCATGGTGAGTTGCAAGCTCATTGATGTGCACTGACAGTGCACCGGAGTCTGTTAGGCAGAAGCCTGTTGGTTTGGGGCATATAGCTGTTAACTATAATATCATGGGATCGAAGCCCATCTGTCTAGGGGTACAAAATCCTAGCTTAATTAAAGCATCTGAGTTGCATTCAGGAGATGCAGGATAACATCCTGCGGATTTTAACAGAAACTAAGAGGGTCTAACTCTTGTTTAAGGCTTTGAAGGCCTTCGGTTTCAGTAAACCTAAGTTTCTTTTTAAATAATGGTGGTTAGTACGGGGGAAATTGGGAGGAGCATGATGGATAGGGTGGTTAAGACAGCGATTGAGGGGCTAATTGGTTTGTTGGTATGCCACTGTTTCATGTGGTTTGTTGTGTGTGGTGGAAGTGTAATTGTTGCACAATATGCAAGACGGAGGTAGAAGAAGAGACCCAGTAGTGAGAGAAGGGAAATAATAATCGCCGCCGGGGCTATGTCTTGTTTAGTTAGTTCTTGAATAATGAGTCATTTTGGGAGGAAGCCGGTCAGAGGGGGGAGGCCGGCTAGGGACAGAAGTGTTAGTAGGAGGATTGTGCTAAGTGAAGGTGCTTTTGTTCATGCAGTTATTAGCGTGGATAGGTTTAGGACTTTTATTGAGTTTAGGGTTAGGAATACGGCAGCGGTTATTATGGCGTATAGATAGAAGTTGAGGAGGGTGAGTTTAGGGTAGTAGATTAGGATGATGGCCATTCATCCTAGGTGAGAGATGGAGGAGAAAGCCATGATTTTTCGGGTTTGTGTTTGGTTTAGTCCTATTCATCCTCCTAGGGCTACGGAAAGGACGGCTAGGGTGGTTAGTAGTGTAGGGTTTAGAGATAGAGAGGTTATGTAAAGTAGGGTAATCGGTGGGAATTTCATGGCTGTGGATAGGAGAAGGCCAGTAATGAGAGGAGAGCCTTGTAGGACTTCTGGGAATCAGAAGTGAAATGGCACTAGTCCTAGTTTCATTGAAATAGCTGCAGTTAGGATTAGGGAAGATGTTGGGTGGGTTAGCTGGGTGATGTCTCATTGTCCAGTATATCATGCATTAGTTATGCTGGAGAATAGTACTAGAGCTGAAGCAGTTGCTTGGACTAGAAAGTACTTGGTTGCTGCTTCAATGGCTCGGGGGTGGTGAGATTTCGAAATTAGGGGTAGAACAGCGAGTGTGTTGATTTCAAGGCCGGTTCAGGCCATAACTCAATGGTTGCTTGAAATTGTGATAGTTGTCCCTAGGAGTAGGCTAGTGACAAAAATTAGTTTTGCCTGTGGGTTCATTAGCAGGGGAAGGGGTTAAACCATCATTTTCGGGGTATGGGCCCGATAGCTTGATTAGCTGACCCTACTAGAAAATAATATAAAGGAAGTATGGAGGGTTTTGATCTCTCTTGTACAGGTTCGATTCCTGTTTTTCTAAGGCGTAGGAAATGAGAGGGCTGGTGTACCTCTATGTTCACTTTATCACAGTGACCCTTTTGATGTTCAGGCACATTTCCTGGTGGTTCCTTAGGTAAGGAGGTAGACCTGCATAGGAAATTGGCATGCTAATGTGCCATAGACATAGGGCGAGTGTTAGTGGGAGGAAGTTTTTTCATAGTAAGTGCATTAGTTGATCATATCGGAACCGTGGGTAGGAGGCACGAATTCATAGGAATCCCATGGACAGGAGCAGGACTTTTGTGGCCAGGATTACAGGGAAGAGTTCTTGAGGGGGATTATATAGGCTTGGATTGAGGAATAGGATTACGGTTAGTGTGTTTATGAGTATGATGTTCGCGTATTCTGCTAGGAAGAATAGGGCGAATGGTCCTGCAGCGTACTCTACGTTGAATCCTGAGACTAGTTCTGATTCTCCTTCTGTAAGGTCGAACGGGGCACGATTTGTTTCGGCCAGTGTAGACACATATCATATTATGGCTAGAGGTCAGCAGGAGAAGATTAGAAATAGTGGTTCTTGAACAACTGCTAGGGTACTTAGGGCGTAATTTCCGCTTAGAAGGATAATGGATAGTAGGATAATTGCCAGGGTTACTTCGTATGAAATTGTTTGGGCTACTGCCCGTAGAGATCCAATTAGGGCGTATTTTGAGTTGGAGGCTCAGCCAGATCACAGGATGGAGTATACTGCTAGACTTGACATGGCTAGTATGAATAGTAGCCCTAGGTTTAGGTCTGCGAGGGGAAATGGGATTGGAAGTGGGGTTCAGATAGAAATTGCTAGGAGGAGGGCTAGTATTGGGGTGGTAATAAATAGAATCGGGGAGGATGTTGATGGGCGGATTGGTTCTTTGATGAATAGTTTCACTCCATCTGCTACTGGTTGTAGGAGTCCGAAGGGTCCTACAACATTAGGGCCTTTTCGGCCTTGCATGTAGCTTAAGATTTTGCGTTCTACTAGGGTTAAAAAGGCTACGGCAATTAGAATGGGGATGGCATAAGAGAGTATTATAATGAGGTTGACTAGCATAGGATAGTTGGCCATTTTAAGTTTAGCTAGGGAGAGGATTTGAACCTCTGATATAAAGGACTTAAGCCTTTTGCATTTTCCGAGCTCTGCCACGCTAGCTGGTCCTTTTCTAGGACGTGGTTGTAGTGCGATAGCCTTTTGTTATTTAGTTGGATTCATAACTTAAGGCGAAGGCTTGCTTGTAGTATTGGCCTCACTTTTCCTATCCTTTCGTACTGGGAAGAGTTCATCATAGATGGAAACCGACCTGGATTGCTCCGGTCTGAACTCAGATCACGTAGGACTATTAATCGTTGAACAAACGAACCCTTAGTAGCGGCTGCACCACTAGGATGTCCTGATCCAACATCGAGGTCGTAAACCTCCCCGTCGATACGGACTCTCGGAGGAGATTGCGCTGTTATCCCTGGGGTAACTTGGTCCATTGATCAATTATATTGGGTCTGGGTGCTATTCGCACGTTGAGGGGTCGCTCTCAGTCTAGAGTTGTGGTCTAATTTTTGGAGGATTTGTTTTTCTCCAAGGTCGCCCCAACCGAAAAATGCAGGCCAGTTCCCTGTAAAGCGTGTACCCAGTGGGTGTTAATGTGTGGAGGGGTGGCTGCTGATTTTTAAGCTCCACAGGGTCTTCTCGTCTTATGTAGTTATCCCTGCTTTTGCACAGGGAGATCAATTTCACCGATCGCCTGTAAGAGACAGTTAAGACCTCGTTTAGCCATTCATACGGGTCCCGATTTATGAGACAATTGATTGCGCTACCTTTGCACGGTTAGGATACCGCGGCCGTTAAACACTAAGTCACAGGGCAGGCATCACCTTCAATACTTGTTTGTTGTTTGCTGAAGGCTATGTTTTTGGTAAACAGTCGGGCCTTGATGTGTTTGCCTAGTTCCTTTTACAGGTTTTAATCTTTCTTAATGGACGCTCCTCTGTCGGGTTAACAATTTACTTGATACTCTGCTTGTTTGATTTGTCGTATCTTGGTGATTTGTTAATAATGTAAAGATGTAAGCTTGCGTCGTAGAGGGAGGACCCTGGTTACTCATTCTAGCATTAATTCTCCTATTTACATATAGGTTAGCCTGTTAATGATGAGGGAGTCATGTAGTTCTTATATTTTTTAGTCGAAGAGCTTTAACGCTCTCTTTGTTGATGGCTGCTTGAGGGCCCACAGGAGATCTTTCTATAGATTATTTATCCGCTCGTAGAGATTGTATTCTTTTTTAAAGGAGCTGTACCCCCTTTAAATTGCCCTTAATTCGCTTCATTAGGGTTCTATTAGTTTCCTTGGAGAAGAATTAAGAGTGAACTAAGATTCGTTTCACAGGCAACCAGCTATCACCCAGCTCGATTGGCTTTTCACCTCTACTAGTAAGTCATCCCACTCTTTTGCAACAGAGACGGGTTCGCTCAAAATAGCTGCTCACAAGTAGCTCGCTTAGGTTTCGGGGTGGCAAGCTTAAATTCATTTTGCTTGGTTTTTCTTGCTAGACCATGATGCAAAAGGTACAAGGGTTGATCTTTGCTGTTTATAGCTTAGTTTTTTCATTATTATTTCATCTTTCCCTTACGGTACGTGATCTCTATCGCGCCAATGGGTGTCTTTTCTATCGCCTATACTAAGACTAGTGAATGCTTTAGTTTGGTGTATGTAGTAGCTTTGTTATTCCAGGTCAATGTAGTTGGGCTAGAATTTGGCATCAAGACGATCTGGTGTTAGCAGATATTTTTCAGGTGTAAGCTGAATGCTTTTGTTTAAGCTACGTCTTGGTTGTCTAAGTACACCTTCCGGTACACTTACCTTGTTACGACTTGCCTCCTCTTTAGCTAGATAGCGTATTAATGTAATGGGGTTGGGGGTCGCTTGTGAGGAGGGTGACGGGCGGTATGTACGTGTCCCAGAGCCGGCTTAAAGAGGGCTCGATTGTCCCACTTTACTGCTAAATCCGCCTTCTAAGGGCCATTTCAGACCCTTTTGCCGTGATGTTCTAATCTAGAAAATGTAGCCCATTGCTTCCACTCCATGGGCTATACCTTGACCTGTCGTACTAGTGTGTTGGGACTATTGCGCTCACTGTTGAACCATCAGGGGGGGTGGGCTGGCGACGGCGGTATGTAGGCTGATTCAGCAAGGAGTGGTCAGGTAATATCGTGGATCATCGATTATAGAACAGGCTCCTCTAGGTGGGTTTGGGACACCGCCAAGTCCTTAGAGTTTTAAGCGTTTGTGCTCGTAGTTCTCGGGCGGATGCTCAGGTAGCATAGAGCATCAAGATTTAGGGCCAGGCATAGTGGGGTATCTAATCCCAGTTTGGGCCCTGGCTTTCGTGGATTTCAATCAATCGTCAGTCTAAGATCTTCTTTGGTAGTTGGCCTTATGAGCATCTTGGGCTTATTACAGCTCAGTTGCTTTTTAATCTTAGTTACTTAGATAGCATGTTACCACCCTTTACGCCGTTATACTGTTAATTTGAGCCTCCTGTATGACCGCGGTGGCTGGCACAGGATTTACCGGCCCTTAAAATTGCCATGACTAAGTCAAGTTTACACTCATTGCTTAATGTTAACCACTGCTGAGTACCCGTGGGGGCGTGGCAATTGCGAGGCGTCTTGGGCTACAATTGTGTGTGCCTGATACCCGCTCCTATCGACTTGGTTAAAGGGTGCCTAGGGCATTTGCACTGGAATGCGGATACTTGCATGTATAATTCTGGCAAAAACCAACAGTAAGGTTAGGACTAAGTCTTTTGTCCATGGGTGTTTGTGGCAGCCGTCTTGACATCTTCAGTGTCATGCTTTGTTGTAAGCTACATGGAC